TGAATTGTATACATAATGGGCTGGTTTAGATTGATCCTAACCGGATAATTATGAATTACTTCCATTTATTAGAATAGTAAAATCATAGATAAAATCTCAAATCACGGATTTGTGTGAAATCCGTCTTATTTTCATTCAACCGCTACAAGATCAACAATTCCATAAGCTTGTGCTTCTGTTGCTGACATAAAAACATCTCTTTCCATGTCTTCGGATACAACCCATAAGGGTTTGCCTGTTCGTTGTACATAAACCCTTGTGAGGGTTTCACGCAGTTTCAGCAATTCTTCCGCTTCCAGGATAAATTCTCCTGCTTGTGCCTCATAAAACGAACTAGCGGGTTGATGGATCATTACCCTGATGATATAACATAATAAAAAGTTCCTCTATCTCGCATGATGAAGCGAAGAAAAAAGAAAGATAAAGACTAATATAATAGGAAAAAAGATAGAATTGAACAACCGTACGGGCATCTTTGGTGCATTGCATATGCATACGGCTTTACAATAAAATTGACCCTTACCTTCCAAGAAAGAGAAAAGTAAAATATACCAGACCCTGGTGGGTTAAATGATCAAATTGCCATCCTTCTTTTTGGAATAGTTAAAAACTACTATGATGGCTCCGTTGCCTTATATATTAATATATTCATTTTTTTTTTGTTTGTGATTCAGCAATCCCAAAGTTTCTTTTTGAACCAATCAAAGAAAAAATCTTGTTTTTTTTTTCGCACTCCTTGCATAATATAAATATTTTTAAGAGCCTTCCGGCGTGAACAAAAAAAAGGTTTGTGACGCTGAGCCGGGCTCCCGATAAATAAGATAAAATCGGAAATACCCTTTCTCCCATACTACTCTCTCGATACATAATCTAATGTTTTGAAAAAACAATGCAAAAATTTATCATATCGAATTCGAAGTGCCATGCTATTATTACTCGATATATATTCATATTTCATAGGGCGAAGGCATAGTCTTCTTTTTTCTCTTAAATCATTGGCGCCAAGCGTGAGGGAATGCTAGACGTTTGGTAATTTGGCCTCCGGCCAGGATAAAAGATCCCATTGAAGCGGCTAACCCCATGCATACTGTATGGACATCTGGTCGTACAAATTGCATAGTATCATAAATAGCTACTCCAGGTATTACCCAACCGCCGGGAGAGTTTATAAACAAATACAGAGCCTTGTTATCATCTTCAATACTGAGATAGATCATAAGACCGATAAGTTGATTTGAGATCTCGCTATCAACAGCTTGTCCTAAAAAAAGTAATCTTTCTCGATAAAGTCGGTTGATTAGGGTACAATTGTAGCCCCTAGGAACCGTACACGCGTCTTTTGATGCATACGGTTCAAAAAAATTGTGAAAACAAAAAAATCAATGTATAGATTCCAGCCCTCTTTCTTTTAGGTTCTTTCTGACTTCTAACGAGAGGGTTTTGTCTTCTTCAATAAAGACGGTTTTTACTTTTTTTTTGACTTTATACTTTTCTAACTATTATAATTATATATAATATATATATAATATATAAGATATATATAATATATAAGATATATATAATAATAATAATATATTAATATTATAATTATAAATTAATATTTAATATATAAATTCTAAATTAAATATATAATTATAATAATAAAATAAAAAAATATATAATAACTAAACTTATTGAATTAACTTCTCATTGATGTATTGTTTCATCGAGATTCAATCCTAATCACGATGGTCTTTTCTTGTTCCTGAGTGGGTCTCTTTCATCTTTTTAGGTTTATGCTCTACTCCGGGTAAAGATTCGCCCGATTTGAATTTGCACATATAGGACAAGCACTCCCGCATTACCATTTATTTTTGTTATGACTTTCTACTTTTTCAATTCACTTCTATCGAGTTTGTTCATTAACAGTTTAAGATCAACTCGGGTGAATCATTTCTGATAGAACTCATAATCATAGATATATTACCAATTCTGTTGGGTTTTTCTAAACGGAGCCTGGATACTTCATTTTTTTTTAGTCCAACCAAGACAACCATAAATTATTATAATTGATAATAGTAATCTGAATCCTCCAAAAATGGATCTAATTGTACTTCACGCTCCAAACTTTTGATGATTCAATGAATCTTTCTTGGGCGAAACAGAGGATATCTCGATTGTGGGAGATAACGGGGAAATCCCATATGACCCAATATATCTGACAAGTCGCACTATACGTCAACCCAAGATGCATCTTCCTCTCCAGGACTTCGGAAAGGTACTTTTGGAACACCAATAGGCATTAATTGAAAGAAAAAAAACTAAGTACTATATTTTACTTTGATGTGGAAACGTAACAATATGATTTTTTGTGTCTTTAGAATATTGGCTTTTATCGTATTTATTTTATCCATAGATTCGAAAAGGTCATAAAGAAAAACAGAACGAATAAAGTCAAATTATTACGAACAGGGTTATGAATAAATATGTACGCATTCGCTCATAGAAAATGGTATTAGCC